CATAAATCTCTTAAATCTCGATAAGAAAAAAAGACAAGATAATTTCTAATATAATCTCTTAAAACAAAAAGGAAAAAGAGAAAAGAATTTCTAAAAAGCTCCCAGCTGCTACTGCTGTTTTCTTGATCTACCCAATTGGTCAAGGAAGCTTTTCAGATGAGACATTCATAAACCACTCTGCCTGCATTCTTAGAGGATAACCCCAATTTCAATTGAATAGTACATTATATAAATATATAATAACAAATTACTAAAAAGATTAATAAAAAAAAGAAAATATACGAAGAAATTCGTCCACCCCCTACATATTTGATAGCCTCTCCCATAAAAAAACTTGAAATACCAACTCCATTTGGAATTCCATCAATTACTTGTCTATCAAAAAAAGAATTGAATTTAGCTAACTTTCTGACACTCGCAATTAAAGATACTTCAAAAAAAGCATCTATATAACCACGATTATATGACCAATCATATATAACATTGATGATTTTATCAGCAATAATTTTTTTAGGAACACTTTTTTGAAATAAATTTAAGAAGTTCAAATTTTGTAAAGAAGAAAAAACGGGTTTATAGAAAAAAAACGCTATCAATATTCCGAAAAAAGCTATACTCACCGAAAAAGTTGCATTTGTAAAAAATTCATACCAATCCACAGAATTCTTTGAATTTTGATGTAAAAGGTCTATAGACGGAATTAACAATTTTGATAATATATCCAAATCTATTCCTTCTTGGCTGAAAGAAATTCCAATTGACCCAACGAAGAAAGTAAATAATACTAATATAAGCATAGAAAATAGCATAGTATTGTCTGATTCATGAGGATAAAAAAAAGGAATGTTTTTAGTACCAAAATAGGTACTATCAAGAAAAAGACGTGTTATGCTTTTGACATTTCGATTAATTCGATGTGAATATGTCCTCTTCCGAAAAAAAGAAGTCCTTTCTTTATTATTCATTGTTAATAAAGCTAATAAATGAATCTTCTTTTTTAATTTTTTTTTTCCTTCTTTGCCCCATAAAGATATTGAATAGAATGAACTATTTTTCTTTCCATTGAAATTTTGAAAATGAACGTTTAAATATCCTTCAAAAACAAGTAAATAGATTCGAAACATATAAAATGCCGTTAATCCTGCTGCGGAACAAGCTATTATTGCGAAAGTTGGTGAATACAACCAACTATCATTAAGAATCTCATCCTTGGACCAAAAACAAGCAAAAGGTGGAATACCACAAAGAGAAAGTGTACCTATTAAAAAAGCGGTTTTTGTAATTGGCGCGTGTTTTGTTAAACCGCCCATAAGAACCATATTTTGACTTTTATCTGGAGAATATCCAACAATTGCTTCCATTGAATGAATAATGGATCCAGATCCTAAAAACAACAATGCTTTTGAATAAGCATGAGTAATCAAATGAAATAAAGCGGCTCGATAAGAGCCCATACCTAAAGCTAACATCATATAACCCAATTGAGACATTGTCGAATAGGCCAAATTTTTCTTAATATCTTTTTGAGCAATAGCTAAAGTTGCCCCTAATACTACTGTTATTATACCTATATAAGCTATTCCAGTCATTATGGAGGGTATAACTATGAAAAGAGGAAGAAGTCGAGCTACAAGAAAGATTCCTGCTGCTACCATGGTAGCAGCATGTATAAGAGCGGAAATAGGGGTAGGCCCTTCCATAGCATCCGGTAACCATACATGAAGAGGGAATTGGGCAGATTTCGCAACTGAGCCGCAAAATAAGAAGATGGCGCACAAAGTAACAAAAAAAATATTAACCTCATTCTTATAAATCAAGTTATTGAATATTTGAAATAAATCCCGAAATTCCAAACTACCCGTTATCCAATAAAGACCTAAGATTCCTAATAATAAACCAAAATCCCCTACACGATTAGTTACAAACGCTTTTTGACAAGCATTTGCCGCAATAGGACGTGTGAACCAAAAACCTATTAATAAATAAGAACACATTCCAACCAATTCCCAAAAAATATAAACTTGTATCAAATTTGAACTAGTAACTAATCCCAACATTGAAGTATTAAAAAAACTCATATAAGTAAAAAATCTCAAATATCCTTGATCATGAGACATATAATTATCACTATAAATAAGAACCAGAATACCAACAGTAGTGATTAATATCGACATAATAGAAGTAAGTGAATCGATCAAGTAGCCAAACTCTAAAGAAAGATCATTATTTATAGTCCAAGACCATACATATTGATAGATAGAACTGTTCTTGATTTGATGAATAGATAGATCGATCGAAAAAATCATAACTATTGTTAACAAGAAAATACTGGGAAAAGCCCACATACGGCGAAGATTTTTTGTTGCCGTGGGAAAAAGAAGAAGTCCTACCCCTATTAAAATAGGAACTGGAAGTGGGATGAAAGGTATGATCCATGAGAATTGGTGTGTATATTCCATACAAAAAAAAAAATAAAGAATAAAAAATATTTTGATTCTTAATGAATTTTCTTTCTTATTCATTTGTTTTATCTCTTTTGTAAAGGGTTCGGTTAATAAAAAAGTGGATATATAAATAGAATTTGATATTCTTAATTATTCTAAATCTTTGCACAAACAATATTTCCAATATTGCAAAGTACAAAGTCAAAATAGACCAATAACCAAATCCCTAGTGAAAAATGAAAATTGATATTCTTTTTAGTAATATTCATTATTAATTACTATTTAGAATTACTATTATTAAATAATATAATAATAAATAAAATATTAAATAATATAATAATAAATAAAAACGAAATTTGGAAAATGAAAATCTTTATCTATAGAGTGAGGGTAAATAATTACACCAAAACTAAGAACATTCGTTTATTTTGATATCAATCAGAAAAAACAATTCATATGACACGACCCAATAAAATAATCCCTTTTTTGATTATTCAGAAACATTAGTTCATTTTTGAACTAATTGACTAATTGATTGATTATTTTACATTCCAATAAAAAGAAAAAGAGATCTATATATATCTATATAGATCTATGTTTGGAAAAATTTGGAAAAGGTTTCTAATATTCAATGTTTTTACTTTAGATAGAAAAAAAGAGGGAATTCAGATAGATAAGACATATGGCTAATTAAAGAATAATTCGTTTTCATTTACAGAAGAAATGTCTTTCACATCGAACTATAGAAATGAAAAAACTATCCTAGTTGGATGGCAGTTCCAAAAAAGCGCACTTCTATATCAAAAAAAAAAATTCGGAAGACTTATTGGAAAAAAAAGGGATATTGGACAGCATTGAAAGCCTTTTCATTAGCTAAATCCATTTTGACAGGGAACTCAAAAAGTTTTTTTTGTAACAAATAAGAATGTTGGAATAATCTGAATTAGCTCGATTCAAAGAGTATTCTTTAATACTCATTTTATACTAATAAAGAGAAAGGATATTTACTAATATGGAATATTGACCATATATTTAGAATATATTATATAGAAGATATATAATATATTCTAAATATATAATCTAACTAAGATTTTTGGAATGTATTGTTAAATTATAGATATATTAATTAACTATTTCATTTAAAAAATGGAAATGCATTTCTTTAGAGTAAGAAAATGAAATAACTAAAAAATGAAAACAACTACAAAAAAATATTCTTTTTCATTCCTGGATTGAAGTCAGAACTATCTAGTTCCAGTTTCAACAGTGCTGTTTTTGAATTTGAAAAGTGTAAACTACGAAAAACCCATCCCCCGTTGTTCAATTTGAAAACTAACACTGGAAATGAAAAAAAAAAACAAGAATACAACTTCGTATTGAAATTGAAACGTTCTTTTTTTTTATTTTAAGATTCTTTATATTAATAATAAATAATAAATTACTATACTTATAGTTAATATTAACTTATAGCTTATAGTTAATATTAACTTATAGCTTATAGTTAATATTAATTTATTCTATATATATTTCTATATTTGAATAAATCCAAATTTCAAATTTATAATATTTAATAAAATAAATCTTTAATTAGAAATTAGAATAGAATTCTTGAAATTGTTTCATGTTTAGTAAACAAATGTAATGTAATAAAGAAATAAAGAAATATTGCACTTTAATTAATTCTTTCAATCTCGACGATTGACTAATGAATCGGTTATTATGATTTCGAGTAAGCCGCTATGGTGAAATTGGTAGACACGCTGCTCTTAGGAAGCAGTGCTAGAGCATCTCGGTTCGAGTCCGAGTGGCGGCATGGCATCCTATCCTATATTCTAAAAGAATAAGTCCTATAATGAATTCAATTCCCGATTTTTATTCCTAGTATTCATACCTTTTTTATTTTCATTATAGATATTTATTTTCATTATATATATGATATTTTCAACTTTAGAGCATATATTAACTCATATATCGTTTTCGGTCATATCCATTGTTATTTCAATTCATTTGATAACCTTACTAGTCAATGAAATCGTAGGATTATATGATTTGTCCAAAAAAGCCATGACAATAACTTTTTTCTGTGTAACGGGATTGTTAATTACTCGTTGGTTTTTTTCGGGCCATTTACCATTTAGTGATTTATATGAATCCTTAATCTTTCTTTCATGGGGTTTTTCTATTTTTCATATGGTTCCGTGTTTTAAAAAGGATAAAAACCTTTTAAGTACAATAATCGCACCAAGTGTTATTTTTACCCAAGGCTTTGCTACTTCGGGTCTTTTAACCAAAATGCATCAATCCGTAATATTAGTACCCGCTCTACAATCCCATTGGCTAATGATGCACGTAAGTATGATGATATTGGGCTATGCGGCTCTTTTATGTGGATCATTATTATCAGTGGCTATTTTAGTCATTACATTTCAAGAAGTCATCCAAATTCTTGGTAAAAGCAAGAATTTGGATTCTTTAAATAAAGAATTTGATTTTGCTGAAATCAAATACATGAATATGAATGAAAGAAACAATGTTTTACGAAAAACTTCTTTTTCTTCTTCTAGAAATTATTACAGGTCTCAATTTATTCAACAATTGGATCGTTGGGGTTATCGTATTATTAGTCTAGGTTTTCTCTTTTTAACGATAGGTATTCTTTCAGGAGCAGTATGGGCTAACGAGGCATGGGGATCGTATTGGAATTGGGATCCAAAGGAAACTTGGGCCTTTATTACTTGGACCATATTCGCGATTTTTTTACATACTAGAAAAAATAAAAAATTGGAAGGTGTAAATTCTTCAATAGTGGCCTCTATAGGATTTCTTATAATTTGGATATGTTATTTGGGGATCAATCTATTAGGAATAGGACTACATAGTTATGGTTCATTTACATCTAATTGAATTAAAATGAGTAAAGAACCCGAGATATCAAAATATGGAAAGCATATATATACTTTCCATAAATTAAACTTGCCAAAAATCGTCGAGAACCCTTTAAATCAAGTAATGGAATGATTCAAGGGGTTCTCACAAACAACAAACATATTCGATTACAATTCAATTTTTTTTTTAAAGTGAATCTAACGTAAAAATCTCTTTTTCATTGTACAAAGGGTTTTTTCTCTTTTTGATTTCTTTGTTTTATTCACAAAAACTATCTATCAAAAATTAGATAGAATAGCTTCAACCTTCTCAACCGAGAATGAGAAAATGAAATCTGGATAAATACCAATACCTATTACGGGTATAAGGATAGAAATCGAAATAAATAATTCTCTCGGCCCAGAATCAAAAAAATAAGAGTTTGGTGTATTAAAGAACTTGTATCCATAGAACATCTGCCGTAAGATAGATAATAAATAAATAGGAGTTAATATCATTCCAATTGCTGTTACAAAAGTAATTAGTATTTTCATCATTAAAAGATATTTTTGACTAGTAATTATTCCAAAAAAAACTATCAATTCTGCAACAAAACCGCTCATGCCCGGCAATGCAAGAGAAGCCATCGATAAGATAGTAAAAATCGTGAATATTTTTGGCATTGGTATAGCCATTCCGCCCATTTCGTCAAGATAAAGAAGACGTAGTCTATCATAACTAGTTCCTGCCAAGAAAAAAAGCGCAGCGCCAATAAATCCATGAGATATCATTTGTAAAATGGCCCCGTTGAGCCCAGTATCACTTATAGAACCAATTCCTATAATAAGGAAACCCATATGAGATACCGAGGAATAAGCTATTCTTTTTTTTAAATTACGTTGACCAAAAGATGTTGAAGCGGCATAGATTATTTGAATAGAACCTAATATCATTAACCAGGGACAAAATATGGAATGAGCGTGGGAAAATAATTCCATATTAATTCGAACCAACCCATACGCTCCCATTTTTAATAAGATTCCGGCTAAAAGCATACAAGTGCTGTAATGTGCCTCTCCGTGGGTATCTGGTAACCATGTATGTAAGGGTATAATCGGCGATTTGACAGCAAAAGCAATAAGAAATCCCATATAGAATAAGATTTCTAGCGCCACGGGATACGATTGATTAGTTAATGTTTCGAAATTTAATGTTGGTTCATTCGAACCATATAAACCGACACCCAGAATTCCCATTAATAAAAAAACAGAACTTCCCGCAGTGTACAAAATAAACTTTGTAGCTGAATACAAACGTTTCTTTCCCCCCCACATGGATAAAAGTAGATAAACGGGAATTAATTCCAATTCCCACATGATGAAAAAAAGTAAAATGTCTCGAGAAGAAAATGGTCCTATTTGACCGCTATACATTGCTAACATCAGGAAATAGAATAATTGGTATTCTCGAGTAACCGGCTGAGCCGCTAACGTGGCTAAAGTGGTGATAAATCCCGTCAGTAAAATAGGTCCTATAGAGAGTCCATCTATTCCAAATCTCCAGTAAAAATCAAAAAAATTGATCCATTTATAATTCTCCGTCAGTTGGATTAGTGGATCATCCAATTGGAAATGATAACAAAATGCATAGGTTGTTAGAAGGAGATCGATTAAGCATATACAAATGCTATACCACCTAATTACCTTATTTCCCCTATGAGGGAATAAGAAGATTAAAGAACCCCCGGCTATTGGCAAAACTACAACTATTGTTAACCAAGGAAAATCATTCGTGATAAAAATAAGATACACTTGGGCCAGAAAAGCCCGCGCTCAAAAGATTTTTTTCTATTTTCTTTTGAGCACGGGTTTTTGCCAGTAAAAAAACGTATTCGTGTGGTGTTTTTTGAAACGTATCAATAACCTAGACCCATACTTCGAGTTGTTTCATGCCATAAATAAACTCGAACACTTAAGAAATCTGTCGGACAGGCGGACTCACACCTCTTACAACCGACACAGTCCTCTGTTCTTGGGGCAGAAGCTATTTGCTTAGCTTTACATCCATCCCAAGGTATCATTTCTAATACATCTGTGGGACAGGCTCGGACACATTGAGTACATCCTATACATGTATCATAAATCTTTACTGAATGTGACATTGTATCTATAGTAATTTTTGAACATCAAAAATGAAAATTATCGATCTAGTAAACTCGTAAATGAATATTTATACACCAGATGAATCAATGATTTGTCAGAATTTTGCTAATCAAAATAGACGTCTCGATAAATTTAGAAGAACGAAGAGAAGAGCACCAGGATACTTTGATTCTTATGATTTCGCAAACGCAAACATGATCATACGTTGTGTAGCATACATGCTAATTTGAATTGATAAATATGACACTATTCAAGATTCGACTTTTGATTAATTATGATTAATGCTATTTATTCAACAAATTCGATTGATTGATACGGGTTGATTTTCTGTTACGAGAAATTGAAGAAACAATAGCCGGTCCGATAGCTGCTTCAGCGGCTGCAATAGCGATAACAAAAATGGAAAAAATATTTCCTTTTAATTGGCGATTATCAAAAAAATCAGAAAAAGTTACGAGATTTATATTAACTGCATTCAGTATAAGTTCAAGACACATAAGGGCTCTAACCATATTTCGGCTCGTGATCAATCCATAGATACCGATAGAAAATAAATAGGCACTCAAAACAAGTACATGTTCGAGCATCATTGACCAACTCCTTATCAATTTTGATTCATTTCAATATGAACAACAATTCAACAGATTCGATTGACTAAAGAATATAACAAACAAAAGAATATATCGGCAATAAAAAAAAAATAGTTTCTACATAAAAACTATTTCACTTCACATAGAATTCGACAGAAATAAATGTGAGAAAATGGAATCTGGATTTATATTGCTAGTTCGCGAAAGATTTCTTATTGGCGAGCTACGACAATTGCACCTATCAAAGCAACTAAAAGGATTATTGAAATGAGTTCAAATGGAAGAAAAAAATCTGTTGATAAATGAATTCCAATTTGTTGACTAGTACTTATCAAATCTTGCTCAATAATCTGATTTGGTCTTGTAGTCCAAATAATTCCGTACCATGATGTATCTGGAATAGTAATTATTAGTGAAACAAAAATACTTGTACAAACCATCAAAGTAATTCCATCCCCAACGGTCCAAAGATGAGAATCTTGGTAATATTCTGAGCTATTCATGAACATCACAGCAAATATGATTAAAATGTTAATAGCTCCCACGTAAATAAGTAGCTGTGAGGCAGCTACAAAATGGGAGTTTGATAAAATATATAATAAAGATATACAAACAAGAACCAGTCCCAACGAAAAAGCAGAAAAGATTGGGTTGGGAAGTAATACTACTCCTAGACTTCCTAATACAAGACCCGATCCCAGAAAGACTAAAAGAAAATCATGTAGCGTTTCAGGCAAATCCATTATATGTAAAAAAAAAGACAAAGAAATGGAAATTTCATGACCTTATTGATATGACCAGGAAAAGGATTTTTATATACTTAAATTTCTCTTTGCATTGAAAAAAGATTCTAAGGAGTTTGAATTGATATAAGTACAGTTATATAATCAACGTCATTCCAGTCTTTATATGAAAGAGTAGTTTGAAACTATACTAAAACGAAAGTATAAAAGTATATATAACATATATAACTATTTAATAGTTAAGGTTTCGATACTATATATATATATTCTAGAATATATATATATTTCTATAATCTAAAATATAATGTAGACTATTTCTAATCTGATATATCATATAATTTATCATTAATATTTATTTCTTTTTTTAGTAAAATTATCAAAATTTTATTTATATTATTCTATTATATATATATATTCTAGAATAGAGAAATATAGTATTTAATCATAAAAGATTTTATTTATTTATTTGAATTGTTCGAATTGTATAATCATCAATTACTGACATTGGTAAACGGCCCAAAGCAAGTTGATTATAATTCAATTCGTGACGATCATAAGTCGAAAGTTCATATTCTTCAGTCATTGATAAACAATTTGTTGGACAATACTCAATACAGTTACCACAAAAAATACAGATTCCAAAATCAATACTGTAATTAAGCAATCGTTTCTTTCGAATATCAGTTTCCAGTTTCCAATCAACAACGGGTAAATCTATAGGACATACACGAACACATACTTCACAAGCAATACATTTATCAAATTCAAAATGTATTCGACCGCGGAAACGTTCCGATGTGATTAATTTTTCATAAGGATATTGAATAGTTACAGGTAAACGATTTGCGTGAGATAAGATAATCATGAAACTTTGACCAATGTACCTTGCAGCTCGGACTGTTTGTTGACCATAATTCATGAACCCAGTTACCATAAGGAACATATCGTAAATATCTATGAATATTTTTGTTTTATTTCTTTCTCTTATTTGAGACAAGTAATGAATTATAGAAGATCAATCTTTTATAGTGAAAACAATTGAGACGAAGTTGTTAATAATAGATTACCGAGAGAAATGGGTAAAAGAAATTTCCATCCAAGATTTAATAATTGATCCATTCTTAGCCTAGGCAAAGCCCATCTTGTTATAATAGAAAGGAATAAGAAAAAATAAGTTTTAGCTAATGTAATAAACAGATCAATTGTAGTTCCAAAAACTCCATACGTTTTATTTATTTCAAAAAACTCAGAAACGAATATGTACGGAATAGAGATATTTGAACCGCCCAAGTAAAGAACTGTTACAAATAATGAAGAAATTAATAGGTTTAAATAGGAAGCAACATAAAATAAACCAAATCTGATACCCGAATATTCTGTTTGATAACCCGCTACTAATTCTTCTTCCGCTTCTGGTAAATCAAAAGGTAATCTTTCACATTCTGCTAGCGAAGAAATTAGAAAAACGATGAAACCCATAGGTTGACGCCACAAATTCCATCCCCAAAAACCATATTTTGATTGCGCATCAACTATATCAACTGTACTTAAACTGTTAGATAATCCTAGTCGGTGATAACATTACTGTTCCCATCTCTATTACAGAACCGTACATGAGATTCTCACCTCATACGGCTCCTGGAAAGCCTTAAGTAAATCTAAGGACCGGGCCAATCATTTGTCTCTTGATATATCCCTAAGATAGATAAGATTCAAATCTATCGGACGGTTCTGAATTAGACCAATTCAATTCTGTCTGTTCTAATAAATATTATATTAAATAATTAAATAAGAAAGAGAAATCCATTTTAATAAAAGATACAAAAGGTACTTCTGAATTGATCTCATCCCTTAAAAATCAAGATTTGAATTTGTTGAGTAATAACTGAATTCTTCAATAAAATACTCTTTTAAAATTATCAATAACCCTCATCATTTTCAATTACGAAAAAGAATTACACATTAGTTTCTTAATTATGACATGAATCTTATCTCCATGAATATGGATCTTGATTCCTTGTGTTTTTTTCGTTCCTATTCTTCTTTTTTGTGCTATGAAAAAGGAAGGGACTTAAAAAATTGAAAAGGATTTTTTCGTTCCTGATAGTCATTTATTTAATCAGTGGATGGAAGCATACTCTGGATCGGAGTTGTGGGGAGTACTGCTTGATTTTTTCTACCAACTTAAAGCCCCAATTAGTATTCTTTTTCTATTATGCGTAAATTCTCTTTAGGAGAATTTACAAAATCTGCGTTACTAATCCTTTGTGTATCTTGGTGTTTCTAACCATCCACTCCTTTTTTTATTAACCCCCCCTTATTTATGTTAATACATCCATGATCTATGATAATTTATACAAATGGTAACTAAAATTCAATAAGGGGTTGGTCTTTGGAGCCCGCTTCAAAACAGGATGACTAATTATCCAATCTTGGGTTAAATGGCCTCTTCTGTTTATAATCTTATTTCACTTCATTCTTATACATAGAAAATGAGACTCAATATTTTTACTGCCATTTTAAATCATCATACTATCTATTAACTAAATATAGTATTCTGAGATTCTATTCAATAGAAGCTGTTTTATTTCACTCATATAACTATCAGATTTAGTTCTTCAATCCGAATTGTGAAAAAGAAAATTCAGATAATGAAAGTATCTATTCAATGAATTCGACTCTTTTCTTATATTATAGTACTATAAAGAGAGGAATCGAATTCATTGAATAGCTTTTTCTGTTTCAACGAATCGCACGTAGAGATATTGATAAGACACATAGAGTTAATGGTATTTCATAACTAATCGATTGAGCAGCAGCTCGTAGACCACCCAAAAAGGAATATTTATTATTTGACCCATATCCTGACATAAGAAGTCCAATGGGAGCAATACTCGAAATAGCAATCCATAAAAAAACACCTATATTGAAATCAGATAAAACAAAGTTATAACCAAAAGGAATTACTGAATAGCTTAGTAGAATTGATATGACTGATATGGATGGTCCGATACTGAATAAACGAATATCTCCCCTAGATGGAATAAGATTCTCTTTGAAAAGTAGTTTTGTTCCGTCTGCTAGAGCTTGAAGAACTCCAAAAGGACCGGCGTATTCAGGTCCAATACGCTGTTGTATCCCTGCAGATATCTCTCTTTCTAACCATACAATTGCTAGTACACTTATTGTGATTCCCAATACAAGAATCAAAATAGGTACAAGTACCCATAGAATTCCATAGACCTCTTTTAAAGATTCCAATCCGGAAAAAGAATTGATATCTTGGACTTCCGTTGTATCAATTATCATTTCAACGATCAATTTCCCCCATAATGATATCTATGCTACCTAGTATTGTCATAATATCAGCCAATTTCATTCTTTTAACTAATTGAGGAAGAATTTGCAAATTGATAAAACCGGGAGGACGGATTTTCCATCTCCAAGGAAAACCATTCTGATCTCCTATTAGAAAAATTCCTAATTCTCCCTTGGGGGCCTCAACTCTTACATAAAGTTCTTGTTTCGGCAATTCAAAAGTCGGAGACGATTTCTTACCAATGAATCGATATTCAAAATCATTCCATTTGGGCTCCTTTTCTCTATCAAAGCAGCGGATTTCTAAATTTTCATATGGCCCGCCAGGAATTCCTTCCAAAGCCTGTTGAATCATTTTTATGGATTCCGTCATTTCACCAATTCGAACTAAATAACGAGCTAATGAATCTCCTTCTTTTTGCCATTGAACTTCCCAATCAAATTCCTCGTAACACTCATAATTATCAACTTTACGTAGATCCCATTGTATTCCGGAAGCCCGAAGCATAGGTCCTGATAAACCCCAATTTATTACTTCCTCTCTACCAACAACACCTACTCCCTCAACCCGTTCTAAAAAAATAGGATTTCTCGTAATAAGGTTTTGATATTCAACAACCCTTGTTAAAAAATAATTGCAGAAATCAAAACATTTATCTATCCAACCATAAGGTAGATCAGCCGCTACTCCTCCGATACGAAAAAAATTATGCATCATTCTCATACCTGTCGCAGCTTCAAATAGATCATATATTAATTCTCTTTCTCTAAAAATATAGAAAAAAGGGGTTTGTGCACCAATATCTGCCATAAAAGGTCCCAGCCATAGTAGATGAGAAGCTATACGACTTAACTCCAACATAATGACTCGGATATAGCTGGCTCTTTTAGGGACTTGAATATTTCCCAATTGTTCCGGTCCGTTTACGGTTATTGCTTCCGTGAACATAGTAGCTAAATAATCCCAACGTGTTACATAAGGCAGATATTGTATAATTGTTCGGTTTTCCGCAATTTTTTCCATCCCTCTGTGTAAATAACCCAATATTGGTTCACAATCAATAACATCTTCACCATCCAGAGTAACAATAAGTCGAAGAACACCATGCATTGATGGGTGGTGAGGTCCCATATTGACTATCATGAGGTCTTTTCTTGTAGCTGGGACATTCATAGGTTTTTCCTCGATTCATTCTTCCATGAATCGTTAAAAAAAAGTTCATCAAAATTCAGGATCTAAGAAATCGAATAATTGAAAATGACTCTTGAAATTAACGAATTTGTGACTCCCTAATACCCAACTGATTTATTAATTTTTTATAACGTATTCTATCTTTCTTTGCCAAATAAGACAGTAGTCGTTGCCGTTTTCCCAGAATTTTACGTAAACCCCTTTGAGATAAATAGTCTTTTCGGTGTAATTCAAAATGTGAAGTAAGTCTTCGTATCTTATTAGTGAAATTGGCCACTTGAAATTCAACTGATCCGGGGTTTTCTTCTTCTTTTTTTTGTGAAATAACAGGTATAAACGAATTTTTTATCATAAAATAAAATGAAAGCTTTCCTCTCCCCTCCTTTTTGATAGATATTTTTATTGATCAGTAATAGTAATGACACTCATTTTGAATTTTGTATATAAAATTATCTTAATTTACTTAACAAAAATTCTGCTTAACAATTCTGAATTTCTTTTTTTTTCAAATCAAATTTCTTATTAAGCAATCCAATTCAAATAGATATAAAAATACTATATTTATGTATTCACAAAATAAAAGATTCTATTGTATACTTCAAAAAAAATAAGACAATTTTTTTGATTCCTTTTTCTATCTAATGGATACATCATTGAATTAGTATCAATACCACAATGCGTGTGCGCATTTATTTTAATTTTAATTAGATATATATATAAATTAAAAATTTTTAAATATTTTAATTTATATATATATCTTCGCATATCAGATATGTTACGAGAAATATTACGATAAATAGAAGATAAATGAGAGGATTATCAATCAAATTTTCAATCGCGGATACATTTTTATCCTTAATATACTGAAACGGCTTCCATTATGGGTATCAAACCAATAGCGATTTATACAAGCTAAATCTTCTAATCGATAATTTGGCCAAAGAAAGAATTTTAAATTCATTAGTTTTTTTGTTTCTCTATCAAGATCTTTATTTTTAGCCAAAGCTTGACAGCAATTATTTATTTTATTCTCATTGTCATTTATTGTGTTAGTATTTCTAGGATTGAAACAAATTAGAATTCTCAATTCTCTACGGCGTCTAGTGGACAAAACATTTTCCGGAACAAGCAAATCATAATGATTTTTATCAACACCCCTTTTTTCTGGGTTTCTTTGAAACATTTGGCGCTTTTTCTTATGAATCAAAGATAGGCTTGTGGTTTGATACATAAAAAATTGTTCATAGTTTTTTCTAGACAGGCGAACAGGTTCAATAAAAAAGAATTGTTTTTCCACCAATTCGGTATTGTCCTTAAATCCTGTAAGAGTGAAATCCGTATGATTCTGAATCGCCATAGTATCTAGACTTAGATCTCCCCTTTGAATAGAGATTATAAAAAATTTTTTTAGATTTTTCAATCTAATCAGGAGACAATAAAATTTGATATTATTCATTATTCTTTCTTGTAGGGAACTATGATAGTTCAAATGAAAACCTAAATACTTTTCTAGTAAGAAATCCCGTTCTCCCTTTAGATCGTTCCTGTATAGATTTTCATCTATACTATTATCACCATTTTCCCTGTCTGATCTTTCATAATCTTGGTTTGAGAGAGATGATTTTAGATTCTCATATTCTTCTATAGATTTTTGTGCTCCATTTTGAGTGTCTAAATAGAATTCATCAAAATCTATTCTTTTTTTCTTTCCAGTGATGTTTTTAGTTTCACTAACATCTTTTCCATAAAAATCGAAAAAAAGTAATTTGGTTGGTAGGATCCAAGGATTCTTCTTATATGCATGATAAGATTTCCATAATTTCAAAAAGAACCCCAATTTCGGATTCGATTTCGATATGGAATGATTTCGTATTTCTACATCCATTACCATCCAATCAAAATACTTTCTATCCAAATTTTTTTCCATATCTCTATCTATAATAACATCTTCCGCTATATAATTTTGGATAGAGATATCGCCCGTTATATCCAAAAATTCTTTTTTACGTGTGTTGTCATTATAAGAAATTGCTTGGTTTTTGTTTGCTTGGAATGGTAATCTATATCCATAAATATCTGATTTTTGCTTATCTGCATAATTAAGATATTTATATGCCAAAAGATCATATCCATATTGTTTTTTAATTTTTTTATTTGATTTTAATAAGTCCACTTGTTGTTTTTTGTAAAGAATTAATCGTCTTTTTTCATTTTCATATGAATCATATTCTGAATCATATTCGATTAAATCTTTATTTTGAGCCACACGATGTTCATTGATTCTATTTCTCCAGTTTTGTGGTACTAATCTCGACCATCTGCTCTCAGGTAAATCATATTGATAATGAACCTTTAACCAATTTGTCCATTGATTCATTACAGAATCGGAAACGTTCTTATCTCTTAATTTTGAATTAAATATTCCTTGTATTCTAAAAAAATGATTCTTTATTTCATTCTTAAGAAAAAAAGGTCTTCCATGAGATTCCAAAATAGATCTTAACTTATACTTATATACGTTAAGAACTTGGGTTTGTGATAATTTAAAAAACACATATGCTTGTGACAAAGAAGATACGTCACAAGAATTCTGTGAATTTGTATTCGTAATATTACAAGATTTGTGTATAATCGACATAAATGGAATTATACTTTGATTTGTTTTATCAATTCTTTCTGCATTTGTTTTTTTATTGTAATTCTTTGTAGATTTATTTACAATTTTTTTTGTTGATTCAAGAAAAAGTTCTCCATTGATCCTAGGAATACTAATGATACATAAAAGGATATCTATGTATACCCTTTCCATGAAAAATTTGAAAAAAGAATACAATTTACGGGTTAATCGAACATTTCTTCTTTGTAATATTTGGAAAATATTTTTTTGTAATTCTAATCTTTTAGCATCATAAGTTGTTTTGTTCGAATTCAAATCTTTCTCTGAAGTTATAACCTCCCCTTTTTCTTCTTGTGTCATTTTTTCTATTTGTTTTATGATTGTCTTTGTTTTAACATTAAGATCTTTTATCTTTTTTTCTGTCAATGAACAATTTGTCCAATCAATAGATTGAATTAGAACGGGTGATTCGTAAATCATTGGATTATTCTTACTGATTGTTGAATCTTTTTTGCTTTCACTCAATTCATATCTTTTTTTGAATCTAAATAGAATACTTTTGATGTTCCATTTTCCTATCTCTTTTAAGATAGTTAGAAACCATTTTTTGCTTTCATTTAACACTTTTAGAACTAGAAAAAAACGATTTTTCAAATCTTTGTTCAATTGTTTTTTAATTTTTTGAAAAATGGGACCCAAAAATGAAAATGGATTTGGGAAATAATTATCAAGGTATGATTCGACTTGTGTTCCACAAGCTGTTAAAAACCAGAAGTTTTTTGTTTTCACGTTTTTTTTTTCAGTAGATCTTTTTTTTTTTTCAGTAGATCGTACCTTAGATTTGTGCCAAGGTTTCAGAACAAAAGGAGATAAGATCCTTATCTGAAGACCCTCTGTTAACCAGTCGTTTGGAAATTCTTTGTTGGATACTGGAATGCCCTGATAGGTGCATTTAATATGCACTTCTTTTTTCCAATCCCTAAAATCTTCTGACCATTCGGGATTTTGAAATAATAGTATACGAATGATGTTTTTAGTTATTATCAATGAAGGTAATAGAATATATTTTCTAAGAAATGATTGGATTATTAATACAAAGCTTCTAAGTATTAGACCATATAGAATGTTCTCCCAGGCTTCTTCTATTTCTATAAGTCTTTTTTCGTCGTTGTATTTTTTTTCCTCTTTTTGATCCTCTTCTATCCTTTTCTCAAAAGCCAAAAATTCTGAATTGTCTGTACCTTTTTTCCTGAAATATTCTTTCAAATATTGGGATATATCATCGAAAAGATCACCAAAAAAGAACGAGGATTTTCTTATTTTGTCCAAAAAAAGGGGGGAATGGGCATTGCTTTGAAAGAGTTTCCAAGTCACTGTTTTACGCCTTTGAGCGCGCATAGATCCGCTGATTAATTCTCGGTTAAAATCGGGTTCGCGTGAATAATTTAGTAAAGCCAATTCCAATTCTTGATTTGGTTCAATCGTATCATCAATATTACTAGTATGACCATCCTCATTGTCATCAGTATTAGATATACTCATAGTATTCAAATCTTCATTGTAATTCTCTGTTTTACTATTAAAAATCACTATACGGTCGGCTTTTCTGCAACGAATCTGAGCTTCCTTTACCGGTCCTTCCGTCAGTTGCTCCAAGTCGTCGATTAAGTTGTATGACCATCGAGGAACTTTTTTACTGATTTCGTTTATTCCAATACATTTTTTTGTATTAAAAATTGTTTCATCGTTCAGATCAGTTCTAATTGAGTCGAATAAGAATCTTTTTTTTCTTTTTTTTTCTTCGGAATAGATTTTTACTTGTTCATGTTCTGGAAATAAAGAAAGTCCGTCAAAATTCAAACTTGATACTGATTTTTCCGAAAATTTACTGATAAAGTTAAAAAAAAAACCTATTTCAGTTAATAATGATTTTCTATCAAATGGATCTATTTTCTGTTCAAATTCTGGATCATGAGCAAGAAGGAGACCATGAATCTTATTTATCAAAATGTGATTTGTTGTGTAAGTTTCATTTTGAATTGATGTTGTGTAAGTTTCATTTTGAATTGATGGTGAAAAGCTTGTTTGGATTTGTCCACGAAAGCGTCCATTCAAGAAAGGATCATATATTTGACTTATATATTTTGTTTTCGTCTCATCCTTACACAATCTAATTCGGTTTTCAAATACATCCAGAGGAAGAGATTCCTTATCTAGAACTTTTGCCCTTTTAAAAAATTCATTGCTTAGTTTCTTTCTTTTTTCTTTATTAGTAGAGCTCCAATAATTAGACAATTCTTTATAGGAGATTTTATCTCTTGTGAAGAGATCCATTTTTTTTTCCATGATTTTAAGAAAAGTAGATAAATCAGGTGGATACGTGAAAGATATTCTTTCTTTTCCATCACTTTGACATATATGAAAAAAAAATTGTGAATTTTCATTTCTTACGACATTTTCAAAGTGATCATTTTTTATATATCGCAATGGACGATTCCATCGTTGAAAATCGAAAAGAATAGTTACAAGAGGTTTTTGAAATTCGAAGAGATCCCTCTCTTCCTCGATTTTGTCCAAAGTCTTATCGTTTGGCGAAAAGAAATTAGAAGAAAGATATTCATCGACAAATCCTTTTTGTTCTGGCGTTTCCCAAGCTCTTTCAACATCGAGATCTCCAACTTCTTCGTTTTCTCCAATTTCATCGTTTTCTCCAATTTCTAACATTTCCTCAGTAAAAAAATGAGGAAGCGGTATTCTGCCTAAATAGTGTAAAAGGATAATAAATGAAAAAACAGCAAATATTTGACCCACATAATCTCGAAATTTTAACATAATGTACTTAT